ACAGAGGTCCGTTGGCATTTCAGCTTCTCTTCTCCTTTCAGGGCCTATCCGAAAGAGAATCCAGGACCAAGAGGTCCTGAATATCAGAATAGGACGAAGGAACCGGCCTCCGCGGATATCTTTGCTTCGGAACAAAACAATTAGCATTAGGCTCGGTCAACTGGAATGTGTATTATCCATATGGGAGATCTTCCAATCGAGAAGATCCATCGATCTGAGACGAAGAGAAAGGGCCCATTTTCTTTACTTATTCAGTTAAACCAAGGATTCGTTATGGAAGCAGATAGCAACAACCATTTCATCAGACATGCGTATTTTTGATTATCCGGTGGATTTACACAGTTTCATTAATGCAAATTGTTTGATGTAGTTAGTACTCAGGTTGTTCGACGCTCAAGAATTCTTATTTAGGCAGTTCATATTATCCATACATAGTGTTTTGATCTAAGATTGCAATTCTTCCATGTTTCCGCAGTAGCATATTGTTCCATGGAGCTAGGGTCCAAAATAGGAATCAACAAGTGTTTCCACGACTCTACCGCCCGGCCAATCCTGTTCCACTGAATCCCCTCCCTTTTTCATGGCCACATATCTTTACGGCTAAGGAGTGGGAAATCTTTCTCCTGTTACACAAATGTTTCATTTCATCCGGGAAAAGCCACCTCTTTCTCCACAAACAATGTCTTTGTCATTTGATCCAGGAGCCTTCCGTTAGATAGGAACAGCTTTGCTAAATACTGAGAACTCTCGGATAGAGTATTAGAATGAAAAGACCATTAATTATATAAGGAAGAACCCAGGGTTCTAGCCCATTCCCATTCCTAAATCAATAATTCGTAGTGCTTTTGCCTTTCTTGCGTACTCCTGGTGAACCAGTTGCTAGCCATATGTTTAGGAGGCTTTTTTCTCCAGGTACTAAGCCGCTTTGCCATCTCTTCATCTTCATCTGCAAAGAATGCTCGACGTGAAAACACAGAGACAAAGAAAGGCCCGATCTTTGAATAGGAAAAAGAATGGATCCGAAGGGTCCCAAATCAATTATTCGAAAAAAGCCTTCTTCTTTTAAAGATCTATCTCGTGTCTGGTACTGCATTGTTCCACTCTGCAAGAAGGTCGAATCAGTCTCTTGCACCTCCTCCTTTTTATGATAAATATACCAGAAATAATTCGAATAAATAGCAATCTCTGACAACTCATCCTCTTTAATCTGCTTGGACCCGCTCCAATACCCATAGGAAAATCCCCAGTCATATTCAGCGTACCTGTCCCTGCAATCAAATAGATTGTCCCAAGGGCCCCATATTCTAGGAGTCCAAGTTATGCTATTGAAAATTCGTTCCTCTAGCAGTTCCGGTTTGACCATTCCGTTCCCTTTTTCAAACTCCACTTCTTTTCATATAGCAATCCCTGATCAAAGAGAGAACAATATCCATTTCAAAACATTTCTAATGGATTCCTTGGTTCGGACCGACGAAGTAATGGCACTCGATTATTATCAACCCGACTGCAACCTTTTTCTGTCGGTAAGGATTGCACCAGAGCACCTTCTACTTCTAATAGGCCATGAACTATAGATAGAGAAGAATCATTCTGAGCGAGTCCATAAGAAGCGACCCACTTTTTCATCGGTTCCGGGGGAAGACCAAAGATCTTGCGCGACCGGTCCGCCAGAAAAACTCAAAAGAGAAAGAAGTCTCGTTAATCTCTTCATGCTCGTTCCAAGTTCGAAGTACCGTTTGGCCAAAGAAAAACCCGCTTCCTGACACGATTGCCTCTTTATATAGATAGATATAGGATCTATGGGGTTATTACTTAGAAGTCTATTTTGTACAGGAGCCCCTCCTATCTGATAGAAAAGGGTCCCATCATCCCGAGCCGGTCTTATCTTAGCTCGCAAACCCCAAGTTTGTCTATGAAGAGCTAATCTAATTGTATTAGTTTCTATAATGGATTTCTTATGTGGAATACTAATGGATAGGGCCTCGTTGCTAAGTGCTACAAGATCTAGTGCACTGGAACTCGTGGTTATGGACCCGAATCCTTTAGTATGGAACATTGTCTTTTCCAAGTAAAAACCCCTAGTATATGAAAGAATGAGAAGGTGCTTTCGTTCTTGTGGAATAAGAAGCCCTCGTACCTTAATGAAAGGAAAATAGGAATTTTTCGTTAGGTATTTGACCAAATAGGATCGTCCAGTTCCTATAGAACCTATCACTAAAATACCCGATAGGGCTAAGCGGAACGAAAAGGGTTTTCCATGAGATGGTAAATGAAAACGATTAGCCCCACACGAGGTTTGGGAATAAGTGATTGTCTGATAATGAGCAAGGAATATACGTCTTTCTGCTAAAGAGGATCTATTAAACTCATAATTCATTAGATCCTTGTTAGCAATGTCAACTAAGTATCATAAGTAAATGGATCTCGGTTGTTCAATCCTTTGATAACCAAGGTCATTCTTTGCTAAAGAGAAATGATCACTATGAGTCAGACTGAATAGAATTGGATCCATTCCAAATAGCGAGAATTAGGATTCTTGATCCCTCTCAATCTCTCTTTCAATTCGAGGATCCAGAGAGGTGTTTTCATAGTCATCTCCGAATATTTGCCATCTCCGAATATTTTCGATTTCATTTTTCTATGGTATGTCTTTCTATATGAAAATTGGTTATTTACGATGTACGATGATCCCTGTTAAGCATCCATGGCTGAATGGTTAAAGCGCCCAACTCATAATTGGTAAATTTGCGGGTTCAATTCCTGCTGGATGCACGCGAACGGGAACGTTCCATAAGTCTATTGGAACTGGCTCTCTATCCACGGAATCTCATCCATCATCCATACATAACGAATTGGTATGGTATATTCATACCATAACATAAGAACAATAAGAACTCGAATTCTTATCGATACTGGAACTCAGAGCATAGGAGGGAAAGTCGATTTATGGATGGAATCAAATACGCAGTATTTACAGAAAAGAGTCTTCGTTTATTGGGAAAGAATCAATATACTTTTAATGTCGAATCGGGATTCACTAAGACAGAAATAAAGCATTGGGTCGAACTCTTCTTTGGTGTTAAGGTAGTAGCTGTGAATAGCCATCGACTACCCGGAAAGGGTAGAAGAATGGGACCTATTCTGGGACATACAATGCATTACAGACGTATGATCATTACCCTTCAACCGGGTTATTCTATTCCACTTCTAGATAGAGAAAAGAACTAAAGGAGAATACTTAATAATACGGCGAAACATTTATACAAAACACCTATCCCGAGCACACGCAAGGGAACCGTAGACAGGCAAGTGAAATCCAATCCACGAAATAAATTGATCCATGGACGGCACCGTTGTGGTAAAGGTCGTAATGCCAGAGGAATCATTACCGCAAGGCATAGAGGGGGAGGTCATAAGCGCCTATACCGTAAAATCGATTTTCGACGGAATCAAAAAGACATATCTGGTAGAATCGTAACCATAGAATACGACCCTAATCGAAATGCATACATTTGTCTCATACACTATGGGGATGGTGAGAAGAGATATATTTTACATCCCAGAGGGGCTTTAATTGGAGATACTATTGTTTCTGGTACAAAAGTTCCTATATCAATGGGAAATGCCCTACCTTTGAGTGCGGTTTGAACTATTGATTTACGTAATTGGAAGTAACCAATTAGGTTTACGACGAAACCTAGAAATCGATCACTGATCCAATTTGACTACCTCTACGGGATAGACCTCAACAGAAAACTGTTGAGTAACGGCAGCAAGTGATTGAGTTCAGTAGTTCCTCATAGAAAATTATTGACTCTAGAGATATGGTAATATGGAGAAGACAAAATTGTTTGAAGCACGCACAGAACCGGAAGCGCCCCTTGTTTCAAAGAGAGGAGGACGGGTTATTCACATTTAATTTGATGGTCAGAGGCGAATTGAAAGCTAAGCAGTGGTAATTAAGACCCCCGGGTGAAAATAGGGATGTCTCCTACGTTACCCATAATATGTGGAAGTATCGACGTAATTTCATAGAGTCATTCGATCTGAATGCTACATGAAGAACATAAGCCAGATGACGGAACGCAGAGACCTAGGATGTAGAAGATCATAACATGAGCGATTCGGCAGATTTGGATTCCTTTTTCTATATATCCACTCATGTGGTACTTCATCATACGATTCATATAAGATCCATCTGTCTAGAGATCGTCATATACATCTAGAAAGCCGTATGCTTTGGAAGAAGCTTGTACAGTTTGGGAAGGGGTTTTTTGAGAAAAAAGAAGAATCTACTTCAACCGATATGCCCTTAGGCACGGCCATACATAACATAGAAATCACACGTGGAAGGGGTGGGCAATTAGCTAGAGCAGCAGGTGCTGTAGCGAAACTGATTGCAAAAGAGGGTAAATCGGCCACTTTAAGATTACCATCTGGGGAGGTCCGTTTGGTATCCCAAAACTGCTTAGCAACAGTCGGACAAGTCGGTAATGTTGGGGTGAACCAAAAAAGTTTGGGTAGAGCCGGATCTAAGTGTTGGCTAGGTAAACGCCCTGTAGTAAGAGGGGTAGTTATGAACCCTGTGGACCACCCCCATGGGGGCGGTGAAGGGAAAGCCCCCATTGGTAGAAAAAAACCCACAACCCCTTGGGGTTATCCTGCGCTTGGAAGAAGAACTAGGAAAAGGAAAAAATATAGTGATAGTTTTATTCTTGGTCGCCGTAAGTAAATACGTAACTAGGAATACGGAAAATTGCATTTTTGGAATTTGCAATAATGCGATGGGCGAACGACGGGAATTGAACCCGCGCATGGTGGATTCACAATCCACTGCCTTGATCCACTTGGCTACATCCGCCCCTTATCCAGCTAAAGGATTTTCTCCTTTTTCCATTCATCATTATTCTATTTATTCTGACCTCCATACCTCGATCGAGATAGTGGACATAGGATGCCACTCTTTAAAATGAAAAAAGGAGTAATCAGCTGTGACACGAAAAAAAACGAATCCTTTTGTAGCTCGTCATTTATTGGCAAAAATCGAAAAGGTCAATATGAAGGAGGAGAAAGAAACAATAGTAACGTGGTCCCGGGCATCTAGCATTCTACCCGCAATGGTTGGCCATACAATCGCGATTCATAATGGAAAGGAACATATACCTATTTACATAACAAATCCTATGGTAGGTCGCAAATTGGGAGAATTCGTGCCTACTCGCCATTTCACGAGTTATGAAAGTGCAAGAAAGGATACTAAATCTCGTCGTTAACTGAATTCAGAATAGAAAGATTAAGAATAAACAAAATTTATATTTATAGGTGGGTAATAAACTTATTTATGACAAGTTTCAAATTGGTAAAGTATACCCCTAGGATAAAGAAAAAGAAGAACGGTCTAAGGAAACTTGCAAGAAAAGTTCCAACTGATCGTCTACTTAAGTTCGAACGGGTTTTCAAAGCACAAAAACGCATACATATGTCTGTTTTCAAAGCACAAAGAGTTCTTGATGAGATTCGCTGGCGTTACTACGAGGAAACTGTTATGATACTGAACCTCATGCCTTATCGAGCATCTTATCCCATCTTAAAGTTGGTTTATTCGGCAGCAGCAAATGCTACTCATTATAGAGATTTCGACAAAGCGAGTTTATTCATCACTAAAGCCGAAGTCAGTAGGAGTACTATTATGAAAAAATTAAGACCCCGGGCTCGAGGACGTAGTTCTCCTATAAAAAAAACCATGTGTCATATAACAATTGTACTAAATATAGTAAAGAAATCTAAATAATGTTTAAATCAATCTAAGATTTCGATTCTCAGTAAAAGTAAAAAAAAAATAGAATAGCAAAATATGGGACAAAAAATAAATCCACTCGGTTTCAGACTTGGTACAACCCAAAATCACCATTCCTTTTGGTTCGCACAACCAAAAAATTATTCTGAAGGTCTACAGGAAGATAACAAAATACGGAATTGTATCAAGAACTATATACAAAAGAATAGGAAAAAAGGCTCGAATAGAAAAATAGAAGCAGACTCAAGTTCCGAAGTAATTACAGATATTGAAATTCAAAAAGAAATTGATACAATCCACGTCATAATCCATATTGGATTCCCCAATTTATTAAAGAAAAAAGGAGCAATCGAAGAATTAGAAAAAAATCTCCAAAAGGAGGTGAATTCTGTAAACCAGAGACTTAATATTGCTATCGAAAAAGTTAAAGAACCTTATAGACAACCTAAGATTCTTGCCGAATATATAGCTTTCCAATTAAAAAATAGAGTTTCATTCCGAAAGGCAATGAAAAAAGCCATTGAATTAACTAAAAAAGCAGATATAAAAGGAGTAAAAATAAAAATTGCAGGGCGTTTAGCAGGAAAAGAAATTGCACGTGCCGAATGCATCAAAAAAGGTAGACTTCCCCTACAAACAATTCGCGCTAAAATTGATTATTGCTGCTATCCAATTCGAACCATCTATGGAGTATTAGGTGTAAAAATTTGGATATTCGTAGAAGAAGAATAACTAAGCTTGTCTTCCCATTCTGGCCCATGATAGAATAAAAAAAAAGCAAGAGCCTTATTTTTCCCGAAATCCCTGAAAAAAAAAAAAGAAGAAATTATACCTCTTTCTACAAGATTTAATGAAAATTCAAAAATCTTTTAATATAATTGCTATGCTTAGTGTGTGACTCGTTAGTTTTTTCTTTAGGCGGAAAAATGAAGACTGAAAAAAAAAAAAATTCACTGAACCCTACTAAAAATAGAAAAAACTTAGTAATTATAGAAAATTAACTAATAACCAACCTATTGCTTCGTATTGTCGAGATCCTAATTAAAAAACAGTCACTATGTGAATAAATACATCTATCGAATAGATCCATCATATAGTTGTAGCAACTGCATTTTTTTCTCTAAAAAAGAAAGAGGATTCTAGATTGTGAAGCAAAACTAAAAGGATGTGGATAAAAGGAGGGATGATAGATAGAAGGAAGAATAATAAGAAGGATATAGGATTCCAATGTGTATGGTCTATGAATGACATCATAAAAGGCAATGTGATAAAGCATAAAAAAAAAAAAGAAAGAATTCAAAATCGTAACTTGAAACAATAAATAAAAATTTAAAACAATAATAAGGAGCAGCTCGGGTTAATAAAACTGAGAAAATTGACTCAGAAAGAAATTTTTTGGAAGCTCCATTGCAGGATTCAAACCTAAGCATTAAAAGAGAAGCTGTGGGAACGACAAAACCTATGACTCCATAGGATTTTTTTGAAAAGAATCCTAATACTTCATTGGGTGGGATGGCGGAACAAACCAAAAAAATTGCTTTATTTGATAAGGTTATAAATTAACAAATAAGCAAAAAAGACAGTAAAGAGTAAATATTCGCCCGCGAAATCTTTATTGAATTTGAATACTTTACCACGATTTAATAAGGGTAAAAAAAGGGGGATTCCTTAATTAAAAAAGATTACATTATCTACAAATTACAAATAGAGAATTAAGAAATTCAAAATTCAAAAAAAAAACCTAACTTTTTCTATTATATATTGATATTTATCCATAATAAAAAAAAAAAAAAAAAATGGAATTAGAGAAATTTGCACGCTTTCTTATTTCATTCGCGAGGAGCTGGATGAGAAGAAACTCTCATGTCCAGTTTTGCAGTAGAGATGGAACTAAGAAAAAACCATCGACTATAACCCCAAAAGAACTAGATTTCGTAAACAACATAGAGGAAGAATGAAGGGAAAATCCGGCCGAGGCAATTCTATTTGTTTTGGTAGATATGCTCTTCAAGTACTTGAACCCGCTTGGATCACAGCGAGACAGATAGAAGCAGGACGAAGAGCAATGACACGATATGCACGTCGTGGGGGAAAAATTTGGGTCCGTATTTTTCCCGACAAACCAGTCACAATGAGACCCACAGAAACACGTATGGGCTCGGGAAAGGGATCCCCCGAATATTGGGTAGCTGTTGTTAAACCAGGTCGAATACTTTATGAAATGAGCGGAGTATCCGAAACTATAGCTAGAGCAGCTATCTCCATAGCTGCCAGTAAAATGCCCATACGAAGTCAATTTCTCCGATTAGAGATATAGAACTCCAAAAAGAGTATTGAGGATAAAAAACCCCCGCTTTTTCTCTGGGATGACAATATTTATGTCATCCTTTTTTTTACATTGAAATAACAAATAGAAATCCAAATAATATGATTCAACCTCAGACCCTTTTAAATGTAGCGGATAACAGTGGAGCTAGAAAATTGATGTGTATTCGAGTCATAGGAACTGCTGGTAATCAGCGATATGCTCGTATTGGTGATGTTATTGTTGCTGTAATCAAAGACGCATTACCCCAAATGCCTCTAGAAAGATCCGAAGTAATTCGAGCTGTAATTGTACGTACATGTAAAGAATTCAAATGCGAGGACGGTATAATAATACGCTATGATGACAATGCAGCAGTTATCATTGATCAAAAAGGAAATCCAAAAGGAACTCGAGTTTTTGGCGCAATTGCTGAGGAATTGAGAGAATTGAATTTTACTAAAATAGTTTCATTAGCTCCTGAAGTATTATAAATACTAGTAGACAAGATATAGATCAAAGAAAAAATTAAAAAATTAGTAGATTGTGTCTCACGTATACGCTTTAAAATTCAAAATTCAAAGAAAAAGAAAAACATGTTGATTATAGAAAAATTAGGAGGAACCTAGAATTAGAGTTTTATGGGCAAGGACACTATTGCTGATTTACTAACCTCTATAAGAAACGCAGACATGAATAAAAAGGGAACTGTTCGAGTAGTATCTACAAATATTACCGAAAACATTGTTAAAATACTTCTACGAGAGGGTTTTATTGAAAGTGTTCGGAAACATCAGGAAAGTAACAGATATTTCTTGGTTTCAACTTTGCGACATCAAAAGACAAAGACTAGAAAGGGAATATATAGAACTAGAACCTTTTTAAAGCGTATCAGCCGACCCAGCTTACGAATTTATGCCAACTATCAAGGAATTCCTAAGGTTTTGGGCGGAATGGGAATTGCAATTCTTTCTACCTCTCGAGGTATAATGACAGATCGAGAGGCTCGACTAAACAGAATTGGGGGAGAAGTCTTATGTTATATATGGTAATGGCCCCGCCTATAGTACCCAAATTCTATCTCAAACGTCCTATTTTGAAAATAAAAATAGAAAAATAGGAGAAAAAAATATGACAGAAAAAAAAAATAGGAGAGAAAAAAAAAACTCGAGAGAAGCAAAAGTCATTTTCGAGGGTTTAGTTACGGAAGCCCTACCCAATGGAATGTTCCGCGTTCGCCTAGAGAATGACACCATCATCCTGGGCTATATTTCAGGAAAGATCCGGTCTAGTTCTATACGAATACTAATGGGGGATAGGGTCAAAATTGAAGTAAGTCGTTATGATTCAAGCAAGGGACGTATAATTTATAGACTTCCCCATAAGGATTCGAAGCGTACCGAAGACTCGAAGGATACTGAAGATTTGAAGGATACCAAAGATTCAAAGGATTAGGTTTTTCTAAAGTAAGAAATTCCAAGTTTCAAAATTTAAGTGAAGAGACTTATTTTTTCCAAAAGAGTAGATTCATAGTTTAAGAAAAAAATACCTAAATATGAAAATAAGAGCTTCCGTTCGGAAAATTTGTACAAAATGTCGACTGATTCGTAGGCGTGGGCGAATTAGAGTTATTTGTTCCAATCCGAAGCATAAACAAAGACAGGGGTGATCTTTCGAAAAAAAGAACTTTCCTCTCTAAAAATTCAAAAAAATACCCACGGAAATGTCCAAATTTCAAATAAAAAAAGTTAAGTAAAGGATATATTTTACCCTGAAACGGATATCTTTGTATCTTTTTTTCTTTTTGTTATTCCCAACTCAACTCATATTTATGAGATAATAAAATATGACAAAAGCTATACCAAAAATAGGTTCACGTAAGAAAGTGCGTATTGGTTTGCGTAAGAATGCCCGCTTTAGTTTACGGAAGAGTGCACGTAGAATAACAAAAGGGGTTATTCATGTTCAAGCCAGTTTCAACAATACCATTATAACTGTTACAGACCCGCAAGGTCGGGTGGTTTTCTGGTCTTCCGCCGGTACTTGTGGATTCAAAAGCTCAAGAAAAGCATCACCCTACGCGGGTCAAAGAACAGCAGTAGATGCTATTCGTACAGTGGGTTTGCAACGAGCAGAAGTTATGGTAAAAGGGGCTGGTAGCGGAAGAGATGCCGCATTACGAGCCATTGCTAAAAGTGGTGTACGGTTAAGTTGTATACGCGATGTAACACCTATGCCGCATAATGGATGTCGACCCCCTAAAAAAAGACGTCTGTAAAATAATGAAATCGCTTTCAAGAGAAATAAACGATTCAATGATTAAAAAATAAAACAAGTCTATTATGGTTCGAGAGGAGGTAACAGGATCCACTCAAACACTACAGTGGAAGTGTGTTGAATCAAGAGTAGATAGTAAGCGTCTTTATTATGGTCGTTTCATTCTGTCACCGCTTAGAAAAGGTCAAGCGGATACTGTTGGTATTGCCTTGCGAAGAGCTTTACTTGGAGAAATAGAAGGAACATGTATCACACGCGCAAAATTTGAAAACGTGCCACACGAATATTCTACAATAGTCGGTATTGAAGAATCCATACAAGAAATTTTACTAAATTTGAAAGAAATTGTATTGAGAAGTAATCTCTATGGAGTTAGAGACGCATCAATTTGCGTTAAAGGTCCTAGATACATAACCGCTCAAGATATCATCTTACCGCCTTCTGTAGAAATCGTTGATACGACACAACCTATAGCTAACTTGAGAACGCCCATAGATTTCTGTATTGAGTTACAGATCAAGAGAGATCGCGGATATAATACGGAACTCCGAAAGAACTCTAAAGATGGAAGTTATCCTATAGATGCTGTATCCATGCCTGTTCGAAATGTGAATTATAGTATTTTTTCTTGTGGGAATGGAAATGAAAAACATGAGATACTTTTTCTAGAAATATGGACGAATGGAAGTTTAACTCCTAAAGAAGCGCTTTATGAAGCTTCTCGTAATTTGATTGATTTTTTTCTTCCTTTTCTACACGCAGAGGAAGAGGATACTAGTTTCCAAGAAAATCAAAAAAGGTTTACTCCACCCCTTTTAACCTTTCAAAAAAGATTAACAAATCTAAATTTAAAGAAAAACAAAAAAGGAATTCCATTGAATTGTATTTTTATTGATCAATTAGAATTGCCTTCTAGAACGTATAATTGTCTCAAAAGGGCCAATATACATACACTATTGGACCTTTTGAGTAAGACTGAAGAAGATCTTATGAGAATTGACAGTTTTCGTATGGAAGATGGAAAACAGATATGGGACACTCTAGAGAAGCATCTCCCAATGGATTTACCTAAGAACAAGTTCTTGCTTTAAATCCATTGCAATTTTTTCCTCTTCTTCTTTTTCGAGTTAGAAAATAAAAACAATTTTGCATCTTTGGGACAATCTATATTTTAGCGAAATGGATCATAATAAAATAGATTTTAGGTATCTAGGGAAGATTCACTTGGAAGTAACTATTTCCTAGATACCCATGCAGGGGACTTCGCGGTTGAATGAATCAACCCCCAAAATCCCTAAAAAAGACCTAAAGTTAAGGATTTATCAATGGGTAATGTTGCTCCAATACCTAACCAAAGAGCTACTGCAGTACCGATTAAAAAAACGGTCGTAGCTACTGGTCGACGAAAAGGATTTTGGAATTTATTGACATTCTCTAGAAAGGGTACTGTCAATAAGCCCGTTGGCACAGAAACCATTAAGAGAACGCCCAATAATTTATTGGGTACTGTACGGAGTATTTGAAATACGGGAAAAAAGTACCACTCGGGTAATATTTCCAAAGGAGTTGCAAAAGGATCCGCCGGTTCACCAATCATTGACGGCTCGAGAATCGCTAAACCTACATTACATGCAATAGTACCTAGAATTACTACTGGAAAAATGTATAAAAGATCGTTGGGCCACGCGGGTTCCCCGTAATAATTATGCCCCATCCCTTTAGCTAATTTTGCTCTTAATACAGGATCATTTAAGTCAGGTTTCTTTGTTATTAGGATAGGTGAATTCTTTAGGATCCATCCCCCGAAGGAACCGGACATGAGAATTTTTCATCATCCGGCTCGAGCAAGAGTGAAAGAAATAAGACCGTAGAGGATCCACAATAGAATAGGGTATATAATGATTCAATGACTCAAAGTAAGAACAGCTTTATCAGATTATCTTTTCCGAAGTAGCAACTCTAACTACTCATAGAAAAGAATCCTATTCTTATGCGTAAATGCTCAATATCCAAGTGGGCTTACAAATGATCATGATCAGTTGCTTTGTGGATTGTCTCTTGATTAGTTGGCGTTTATCCCCTCAATATCTCAAGTTTCTTACGTCCAAACAAAGTATTTACTTGTTACTAATAAAAAATCGAAAAGTTTAGCCTACGTTCTTCCTTAGATTTCTTCTTTTACTCCGATAGTATTGCGGATCGAAATCGATGCAAAGAAAATGAATGCATTTCCATACTATAATAAAAAGTCAGTGTAATAAATAGAGAATTGGATCATATCACACGACTTATTCCATTTATACTCTATGGGATCTTACGGAGCCTGTTCATGGATGGTATGTTTGGGGTATGATCATAGAAAAAATTCTCCTCGAGTGAACCAGCCTATCCTTCCTAGATAAGGGATTTACGTGTTGATTGGATGCGGAGACACTTTTGGTCGTGAAATCTAATGTGGCAGATCCAATTCTCTATCTGCATGGCCAAATCAATAATTCAAGTCACACACTCCCATAATCCGCCTTATTTTCTTTCGTAAAATTAACTTCAACTATTTGTATTGTATCAAAATACTTCAGAGTTGAAGAGAAGTATCCAAATGACATGTTTTATTTTACAATAACCCATGTTTGTAGCAATGAAATACCACAACCTACCCGGTATGATATATGAGAATTAGAATTCTCTATGATATGTGTTCCCTATAAAGGACCCGAAATACCTTGCTTACGTATCATTGGAAAGTGCATTAACATAAATACGGCGGTAAGCAGAGGTAGTACAAAGGTGTGTAAACTATAAAAACGAGTCAAAGTGGATTGGCCCACACTAGCACTTCCGCGTAATAACTCTACTAAAGGGGATCCTATTACCGGAATCGCTTCAGGTACACCTGTCACAATTTTGACTGCCCAATAACCAATTTGATCCCAAGGCAAAGAATAACCGGTTACGCCAAATGATGCAGTCAATACAGCCAAAACCACACCAGTGACCCAAGTTAATTCACGGGGTTTTTTAAATCCACCTGTGAGATACACGCGAAATACGTGCAGGATCATCATTAGAACCATCATACTTGCTGACCATCGATGAACTGATCGGATTAACCAACCAAAGTTGGCCTCCGTCATTATATATTGAACGGAGGAAAAAGCCTCCGTAACGGTTGGTCGGTAATAAAAAGTCATAGCAAAACCAGTAGCGACTTGTACTAGAAAACAAGTAAGTGTAATTCCCCCTAAACAATAAAATATGTTGACATGAGGAGGAACGTATTTACTAGTTATATCATCCGCAATTGCCTGAATCTCAAGACGTTCCTCAAACCAATCATATACTTTATTGAGATAGGTAACTAGCCCGACTCCCCCTCCGAGAGCCGTATATGAAAATTTCATCTCGTACGGCTCAAGCAGAAACACACAAATTTTCAACGGATATTAGAAAAAAGGTTCAAAACTTCATCAGCCACGGGATTGGATTAATTTGCCTTGAAGATATGAAATAAGAAAAATCCAAAATTTCTTCTTTGTGATGATAATGCCAAAAAATCTCAAGTTGGCTCATCTGTCTTTCTTTCCCTTTGATCATTAGAGGCCTCTTGACTTTTCTCTTCTCTATTTTTTTTTATTTTTTTTTACTAGTAAAAAAAAATAAAAAAAAAATAGTGGTTTTCTGATAGAAATTATCTTGTTGCGATCCTATGAATCAGTTCAATTAAAACCTTAGATTCATACTAGAGCCACGATGATTGAATTTCAAGCTAAACAAAAGGCAAGAGTTCTTCGAATAAGAACTGCTTGATGATCATTTATTGAATCGATGTAATGACTCGACAAAATCGAAAGAAAAAAGTTGTCTTTTGGGCAAACAAAATTGGAAGGGAGAAAATTTCTTTTTTTAGTAAAAACTACTTGAATTTTTTTTTTTCAGTCTGGTTGCGAGGTCTAAATAGTGAGTATGAATCATAGTTCCATTTTTTTTTGTTGATCCACTCTATGTATTTCGTGTTCCAGATACTAGAATAAATAATATCCGACGAATTAGAATCATCTTGATAGAGATAACAGGACCTTTCTATGTATTATCAATAGGATCAATTCTAACAAGTCACACACTCATATTCCAGAGATACCAAAACAAAAAAATCCACAGTCGAACTACCAGAATGTCTAGAAAAGTGGAGCTTAAAGTAGAAAGACCCCTTTTTTGGATGGAAAAACTATGACTTCATAGTTTTAGTTAGTAGAAACCTAATTCATTAAAATTCCGTCTAGTAAAACAGAAGAATTATAAATTTCTAAAATGATAGATAGGAATATCGCAAATAAAGCCATTGCGACCCCCATAAAAGGAGTAGTCCCCCAACCCGGAGCGACTTTCCCATACTCCGAATTCAAGGGTTTCAATAAACTACCTGCGCCAGTTCGTTTTGGCCTAGGCCTAGAACTCTCTTCAACGGTTTGTGTAGCCATAAATTCTATTTAATCATTGGTGTTGACTTTGTATACTATTCCGTTGTAGTTGTAAATACACGATCTTTTCATGGATCCACTGTAATCTTGAAATTCTATAAAAATGGAAACAGCAACTTTAGTCGCCATCTCCATATCTGGTTTACTTGTAAGCTTTACTGGGTATGCCTTATATACCGCGTTTGGGCAACCCTCTCAACAATTAAGAGATCCTTTCGAAGAACATGGGGACTAATTGAAGTAAGAAGTCTCCCAGATAGGGAGACTTCTTACTTCAATTAAATTATTTCATTTTTTAGTCGGAACCTTAGGAGGTTCTCGGAAGAAGATTGCGAAAAAAATTATCCCTAAAGTTGAAACTAAAAGGAACGTATAAACCAATGCTTCCATAGATTCGATCGTGGTTTATTTACAATTATAACTTCCACACCTATTCACGTGTCATTTGGGATCATTTCCCATATAAAAAAAGAGTCAAAGAAAGGACAGGAGATTTTCCCATGTCAAAAAAGATAGGTGAAAGATACCATAGCAATGTGGTATCAGACTGCCTGCCTCCTTGTAGTTGGATCTCCAACTTTTTGGAATGTTCCAAATTCCACTTGAGCATCCAAATCTGGATCAATACCAGCAAAAACGTCTCGGAACAAGGTTCGAGCCCCATGCCAAATGTGTCCGAAAAAGAAGAGCAAAGCAAAGGTAGCATGACCAAAAGTGAACCAACCCCTTGGACTGCTGCGAAAAACACCATCCGATTTCAAAGTAGCTCGATCTAATTCAAAAATTTCCCCTAATTGGGCACGCCTCGCATATTTTTTTACAGTAGCAGGATCAGAATAACTTACTCCATTAAGTTCGCCACCATAGAACTCCACCGTTACGCCTACTTGTTCAACGCTATATTTGGATTCTGCTCTTCTAAAAGGAACGTCCGCTCTCACAATTCCCTCTTCATCTACCAAAACTACCGGAAATGTTTCAAAAAAAGTAGGCATACGACGTACAAAAAGCTCGCGTCCTTCTTTATCTCTAAAGACGGGATGTCCTAACCATCCAACAGCTATTCCATCCCCATTGTCCATTGAGCCTGCTCTGAATAATCCCCCCTTTGCCGGATTATTACCAATATAATCATAAAAGGCTAATTTTTCGGGAATTTTAGACCAAGCTTCTGATAAACTAAGATTTTCGGCTAACCCATCGCTAACTCTTCGATATATTTCTTGCTGAAAATATCCCTGATCCCACTGATAACGAGTAGGCCCAAATAATTCGATTGGGGTAGTTGCCGATCCATACCACATAGTTCCGGCAACTACGAAAGCTGCAAAAAAAACAGCAGCGATACTACTGGAAAGTACAGTTTCAATATTGCCCATACGTAATCCTTTGTATAGACGTTGAGGCGGACGGACACTAAGATGGAATAAGCCCGCTAATATGCCCAAAGTACCCGCAGCAATATGATGCGAAGCTATTCCTCCCGGAACGAAAGGGTCAAAACCTTCCGCACCCCACGCAGGATTTACAGCTTGTACTTTTCCAGTTAGTCCATAAGGATCGGATACCCATATCCCGGGACCATACAAACCCGTTACATGAAATGCACCAAAGCCAAAACAAGCCACCCCTGCAAGAAATAAATGAATTCCAAAGATCTTGGGCAAATCCAAAGAAGGTTTTCCCGTCCGCTCATCACAGAATATTTCTAGGTCCCAATAAACCCAATGCCAGATAGCTGCCAAGAAACACAATCCAGAAAACACAATATGCGCACCTGCCACACCTTCATAACTCCAAATACCCGGATTCGTTACAGTTCCTCCTGAAATACTCCAACCACCCCACGAATTGGTTATTCCTAAACGAGTCATGAAGGGGATGACGAACATACCTTGTCTCCACATTGGATCCAGAACAGGATCAGAGGGATCAAAAACCGCTAATTCGTATAAAGCCATCGAGCCGGCCCAACCAGAAACTAGAGCTGTGTGCATTATATGCACCGCAAGCAATCGACCCGGATCATTCAATACGACAGTATGAACACGATACCAAGGCAAACCCATGGAAATACCCCCTTAGCAAAGAAAAATAGACACGATGTCGCTTTATTTTATCGCATTGGAAAAGACTATCCATATCCTATGTACCTAACCCTTCTAGGGGATTCTGTGTCAGAAAGCGTGAATATTTATTTCATTCCATTAAAAATAAGAAGCCAATTCTGTTCGTAAGAAGAAAGAGAAGCAGATCTATTCTATACTCGATAAGTGGCAATATGCAATGGGTAGCTTGGGCTATTTGAAAAAACGAAGAATAGATCCCTAATCCTTCTTTGTTTATCATTCGAATCGCAGACTCCTTTTTCTTTATTCAACCTGTCTTACCTTCCTTATATGTATAATCTTTCAATCTATGTATTAATAGAATCTATAGTATTCTTATAGAATAAGAAAAAAATGAAGATAATAAACTGCGGATTCTTTCTTTCTCTTTCATTCTTACGTTTCCATATTAAAGTGTAGTTTTCTTACTTAAATTTAATAATATTAATCTATTATGCCCATTGGTGTTCCAAAAGTACCTTACCGGATTCCCGGAGATGAAGAAGCGACTTGGGTTGACTTATACAATGTTATGTATCGAGAAAGGACACTTTTTTTAGGTCAAGAGATTCGTTGCGAGATCACGAATCATATTACAGGTCTCATGGTATATCTCAGTATAGAAGATGGAATTAGCGATATTTTTTTGTTTATAAACTCCCCCGGCGGGTGGCTAATCTCAGGAATGGCTATTTTTGATACGATGCAAACGGTGACACCAGATATATATACAATATGCCTCGGAATAGCTGCGTCCATGGCCTCCTTCATTCTGCTTGGAGGAGAACCCACCAAGCGTATAGCATTCCCTCACGCTAGGATTATGCTTCACCAACCCGCTAGTGCTTATTATCGGGCAAGGACACCAGAATTTTTACTAGAAGTTGAAGAGTTACACAAAGTTCGGGAAATGATAACAAGGGTTTATGCACTAAGAACAGGCAAGCCTTTTTGGGTTGTATCCGAAGACATGGAAAGGGATGTTTTTATGTCAGCAGACGAAGCCAAAGCTTATGGACTTGTCGATATTGTAGGGGATGAAATGATTGACGAGCACTGCGATACTGATCCAGTATGGTTTCCAGAAATGTTTAAGGATTGGTAATGGCTGGATTTCTTGTAAATTTATTTCAAACCTAAATTCAGCTTTTATGTGATTTTCTAGAAACTAGAAATACTTCATGATGATGAATCGTCAGGTTAAGATCGATCTAAACCAATCTTTTTTTTTCTATATAAATACGACATGCCCACGATTAAACAACTTATTAGAAATGCAAGACAGCCAATACGAAATGCTAGAAAAACGCCCGCGCTTAAAGGATGTCCTCAGCGTCGAGGAACATGTGCTAGGGTGTATGTGTGACTCGTTCAGATCATGAGTTCAAACAACGAAGACAATTTTTGAAGTATCCATGATCGGTACCAATGAATCGGATAAAGAAGTTCTATCCTAGATTTCTATGGTATATGGAATTTATGGTTTCCTTTGGTGCAAATCCAATCGATTTGGAAGAAGCAATTCCCCCATTGGTAGCAAAAGGTTATCCATTAAGCGGAGGAAATAGTAATAAAAAGAAAAAGTCTTATGCTCTTTTATCTTAAAAGAACGGACTAAAGGGTCAGCTACTTAGCCAACTTTCATAATTAAATACCGTCACTGTATGAATAACTCTTATTGTGAAAAGAGCTATTTACTCTATAATGGATAGGTAGAGCCAAAGAATGTGAACTATACAAGTTCACAATACCTTTTGATGAAAGAAAGGGCTCCGGTGTATAGAGAGGGCCTCACCGTTTAAAAGGGAACCATAGAAACGATGGAATCCACTGTTTTTTAGTATCGTTAGAATTTGTTATTTCTATGCGAAATAACTGAAGGGAATAGAATAAAAAATTGTGGTTGGGAAAGTTATAGTAGCAAAAGCCATTGGAATTCATATTTTATATATCGGAATAATCCGTTTTGTTATTAATGGGAAAAAAGGCGGTTAAAAAAAGAGAAACCATTAGTTATTAATTAAGGTTAATTTGATTCAATGACCAGAGTTCCGCGAGGATATGTAGCTCGGAGACGACGAACAAAAATGCGTTCATTTGCTTCAAACTTTAGAGGGGCCCATTTAAGACTTAATCGAATGATTACTCAACAAGTAAGAAGAGCTTTTGTTTCTTCTCATCGAGATAGAGGCAGGCAAAAGGGGGATTTTCGGCGTTTGTGGATCACTCGGATAAACGCAGCAACACGGATATATAAAGTATTCGATAGTTATAGTAAATTAATACACAATCTGTACAAGAAAGAATTGATTCTTAATCGTAAAATACTTGCACAAGTAGCTGTATCAAATCCAAACAATCTTTACACGATTTCCAATAAAATAAAGACCATCAATTAAAGGGATAAAAAGTAATATACATAAAAAATTAAAACGGAATTCCCGGAGAGGGAACTCCGGGAAGATACAATAAATTAAGATTAAGCGGTAGGAATCAACGAGCATGTTGCAATAAATAAAAAAACTATTTCTTTTTCCCTTTTTTCTTTCTTATAACAAACAAAAGAATCAAAACAGGGGTACTTTCTTTATATATGAGTCTGACCTTTTCTTTCGAATAAAACATCAACAATCGGAACTTAGGTTTCGATTGTTGTTTCTTAAATTCTGGTTGGAGTTTCTTAAGTTTCGATTGGAATTGAACTTTTGTGTTAATTGAGGAATATGTCTATTTTTTCTGTGTCTAGGACCAGTAATTATTGAAATTGACTGGCCTTGAAATTGCTTCTCATTCTCATAGTTACGAAATGGTAAGAAAGATAAAATACGAGCCTGTTTTATAGCAAGAGTAATTAATCGTTGTTGTTTCAAGGTTAGTCTATTTATTCGTCTGGATAATATTTTTCCCTGTTCACTAATAAATCGATTAATTAAACTCATGTTTCTATAATCAATTCGATCCCCCGGGCCAATTCGAGAACGCCTGCGAAAAGGTTGTTTGGATTTACGAAAAGGTTGTTTGAATTTACGAAAAGTTTGCTTGGATTTTTGAAAAATTTGTTTTGATTTACGAAAGGGTTGCTTAGATTTACGAAAAAGTTGTTTAGATATATACATGCTTTATTCCTTATTTAAAAATTGAAAAAAGAAAAAAAAATGGATTTCTTTATTTTAGTAATTTTGGATCCAGAAGAAGTAGTCTTTCTTTGGTCCATATTTTATTTGATTCATATACTATATATAAAATAGAAAAATCAAATAAAAAGCTTCTATACATATGAAATAATATCTACCTAAAATCGGATGAGTTGATTTGTATTTTGTATTCTATCTATGTTCTATATATTAAATAAACGGTTTTTCCTCTTTCTGTTCTTTGGAAAAATCTAACACACGATGTTCCTATTTCTTTATTTCGTTATGAGTCGTATGCTTGCGACAATAACGACAAAATTTTCGTAATTCTAATTGTCCGGGTGTATTCTGACGATTCTTTTGAGTACTATATCTAGAAATCCCCGTCGATTGCTTATTGGCACCCTTTCGAACACAACTGATACATTCCAAAATAACTCTGATTCTAACATCTTTGCCCTTGGCCATGAACCTCCTTTCCTTTTTGGATCGACTTAACTTTATTCTTATACCTATTTTTTTATTCTTCTATTTAGGATAGGATCTGAAGAAGAAGAATAAAACCCATAGAAGTTCCTAACTAAAAAGGTGATTTCTAAAGATTTTGTTGTAATTCTTCAAATTCTCTAACGAATGCAATCCAATAGAATAAAAAATTTTTGAAATTTGTAAATTAAGTAATAAAAAATAGAAAAAAAATTAAAGAATACAATCCTTGTCAAATTAGGAAGGATTTTGCTTCGAAATCCTTTCATTCATTTAATTGAAATAGTAAGCCAGCTTCTTTCTATGCTCTGATTTGTGAGGCTTGACTTAGCTTGGATACCGCTTTTATTTTAATTAAATTTCTTTTTTCCAAAATGAGATTTACCGAATTTTTCATTACTCTGAGGTTCAACCCAATTCATCTTTTCTTTCTTTTTACTTCGTATACTAAAAAAGAATTAAAAAAGGACAAATTTTCGTCATGTGACGAAGAATTCTATCTCTGGCATAGGAATAACTAGAATTAAAAAAAAGGGAACGACAAAGCATCTGGGAATAAACGATTAATTTCTATCAATAAACCTGCTAAAGCTCCAAACCATAGAGTACTTAGCACGGGTGCTACAGAAAGATATGTTTTTATATCCCGCATTGAAAATCCTCCTTTCTTATTGGAATACATATATGATCAGATACTCTTGCCGACGATCGTTTGTATTTCTTTTGTTTAGGCGAAATTTCTAACTAAAAAACAAAATCAATATTCTATATATATAGAATAAACCATATAGACATATATAGAATAAACCATATAGACGAGATTTTCCTATCCCTAAAAAAGAAAAAAACGACCCCTTCCCTTCTTCCTATACATTACTAAGGAATAGTAATCTTTCTTTTATAAGGGAAATTGGACTGGATTTTAGATGTATACCCTTCCTTGATTATATGAGATCAAAAACAAAAAATGACAAGAAAGTTCTATATAGATGGAGAAATAGAAGAAAATAGATGGAGAAATAGAAGAAAATTACCATGTGGAAAACAAGAAAGAAATTGTGTACAATGGCATTGTACAACAATTTGGAAAAGGGATGTAGCGCAGCTTGGTAGCGCGTTTGTTTTGGGTACAAAATGTCACAGGTTCAAATCCTGTCATCCCTACCTATTACTTCTCTCTTCTTTATGAGCAGTAGCAATGAGCAGTAGGGGGGAGATCAATTAAAGTGGGTATAACTTGAATTTTTGGATACTATACGTACGTGAGACACGTTAGGGGTAGAAAAGGATTTTCTTTTTGCAAGCGCTCTTAGTTCAGTTTGGTAGAACGCGGGTCTCCAAAACCCGATGTCGTAGGTTCAAATCCTACAGAGCGTGATTCCCTCTATCTTATGTCGAAACAGAGTAAAATAACTTAAAAAAACAAAGTTGAATTGCAACTCCAATTTGACCTCCTCTTTGGTCTGGAGGAGGTCAATCAAAAAAGAAATATTACTCAATCAAAGATCCAACTGATCCCCACGCCTGTATTGCAAATACGCAGTCACGAATAATCCCGCTAAAGTAATAGGAATTAGGCCTAAGACGATTCCAAATAGAAAAACTTCAATCATTTCGATTTGTTCGAGGGGATAAAAAAAAGAGGTACGATCTATCTCTAAATAATAGTCTAAATTATCCACGAATCTCAATGACCAAAAAAAGAATTGGTAATTAGTGTGGAAAAGGGTCGTAGAATACGAGGAATCCAAAAGAAAGATTTTTCTTTTCTGACTTATTCATTCAATTCATTTCAAATAAGACGTATCTTGTTCAAGCCAATAAATAGAGCTGGGGTTATAGTTAAAGCAGCCAGTAGAAAACCGAAATAACTAGTTATAGTAAGCATGAAGGGGTTAAATTCCATTTATTTTTT